GGCATACCCTCTCTTCGAGCTTGACCAATTTATGGAAAAAATCAAATTCAAGTTTGCATAGGTAGATAAAATGGGTTTTACACTTTTTATTTTGATGTAGTTTTCATGTATAAATGGAGATGTATAAATTATAAATGTAAGACAACAAAAAACTGGGCGTAGATAGAAAAAGAAAGACTTTTTTTGCGTTTTTTTGATTTCATCAATTCGATTTATATATCATAATAGATATAGATCCTATTCTATCCTATAGATTTGGATGGAGATATAAAAAAGAAAGGTACCAATAAATTAAATACAAATTCTTCTTTTTTTTTTCTGGATAGTGTATGGAATATAAATAAAAAAGGGGTTATATTGTTTTTTTGTTCTAGAATAGAAGCATTTTATGCGATTTTCCCATCTCTATTCATTTTTTATGCAATTTGTATTGTAGTATATATATAATTATAATATAATTTATAAAATCTATAGGAATAGATAAATAATGACATCAAAAGACCGATCGTTTTGTTTTAAAAATAGATGTCTTTGACATCCAACTATAGCACTGAATAACTTTTTTTTGAATGGCAGTTCCAAAAAAACGTACTTCTACATCAAAAAAGCGTATTCGAAAAAATGTTTGGAAAAAGAAAGGATATTGGGCGGCCTTGAAAGCTTTTTCATTAGCCAAATCTCTTTCTACGGGGAATTCAAAAAGTTTTTTTGTACGCCAAATAAATTTGGAGTAATCTGAATTGGTTTAACTCGAATAGGATACAAAGGTTTTACTTTTTTGAATTTTTGAATATCTTTTTTTTCATTTCCGGGGGGAGGATTCTTATTTTCCCCATCGCCCATTTGTATTTGTTATGTTAGTGTTATAATAATTTGTTATTTTTATAATATTCAATTTATAATAATAAATAATTAAATAATAGAATATAATAGAATAAGAATTTTTTTTTCTATTTATACTATAGCGGATCGCGGAGCACATATATATAAGAGCTTTAACTGGATTGTCGAAACTAACCCATTAAGTTTCAATTTTGTAACTTTATGAATCATTATTTCTCTGAATTACTATATCTCCTTCCCCTGCTTTCAACCCAATGGAGAAAACCCCTTTTCTAATTTAGTGGATATACAAATAATGTATCAATTTGAAGTGATCTAAAGAAATCCTATGTTTGTATAAGAAAATGTAATAAAATAAATCAAGACATATTTTTAGAATTCGAAATACTTTTTTGAAGTATGGTACAATTATGACAGGAATCGAAACGCTTTTCATATAACGTAACGGGTACAACCCAATATCTAGTTGGTTTGATAAATCCTTAAAACAAACGCAAAATGCTAACGATTAATACAAAAATTACATAAATCTTTTGAAATCGTTGGGTGTGGTGCTGAAATTGTGATCTCTAAAAATCATATTTTTTCATTCATTTATTCAGTCAATTAATAAGCATTTTTTTATAGTTTTTTATAGATTCATAAAAATCATACAAAAGAATGAGAAATGAATCATTAAAAAATGAAAATGATAAAGAACCCTTTTTTGTTTTGTTGAATTTTATCTATGAATTGAAGTTACAACTAGTTAGTTTAGTTCCAATAAAGGAGTTCTCTTTTAGGAAAACACAAAAATCTCTATTGACGACCTAATTAAATAGAAAGGATAATTAAATAAATAAAATGATACAATAAATACTAAAGATTCCTTTTGAACCTTCAAATTGCTATTTCAACGAGTTGTTATTTATCAATAAAAAATGAAATGCTTCCTAACAAATTTGACATTTTACATTGAATTGACCCCTTCACCTTCAATCTCGACGATTGACTAAAAAATGGGTTATTATGATTTCGAGCAAGCCGCTATGGTGAAATCGGTAGACACGCTGCTCTTAGGAAGCAGTGCTAGAGCATCTCGGTTCGAGTCCGAGTGGCGGCATAGTATCTTCTAAAAGAGATAGAATAAGTCCTATAATGAAAATGAATTTCATTCCTGATTTCCATTCCATAAAATCTTGAAACCCAGGCTTTTTTCATAATTTTTATGATTTTTTCAACTTTAGAGCATATATTAACTCATATATCTTTTTCAGTCGTTTCAATTGTAATTACAATTCATTTTTTAACCTTATTCTTATTAGTAGATGAAGTCGTAGGACTATATGATTCATCAGAAAAGGGCATGATAGTCACCTTTTTCTGTATAACAGGATTATTAGTCACTCGTTGGATTTATTCAGGACATTTCCCATTAAGTGATTTATATGAATCATTAATCTTTCTTTCATGGGGTTTCTCCCTTATTCATATGGTTTCCTATTTAAAATTTAAAAAGCGCAAAAATAATTTAAGTGCAATAACCGCACCAAGAGCTATTTTTACCCAAGGCTTTGCCACTTCGGGTCTTTTAACCAAAATGCATCAATCTGCAATATTAGCACCTGCTCTCCAATCCCAGTGGTTAATGATGCACGTAAGTATGATGGTATTAGGCTATGCAGCTCTTTTATGTGGATCATTATTATCAGTAGCTCTTCTAGTCATTACATTTCGAAAGGCCATAAAGATTATTGGTGAAAACAATAATTTTTCATTTTCGTTTGGGAAAATCCAATACATGAATGAAAGAAGCAATGTTTTACTAAACACTTATTTTCTTTCTTCTAAAAATTATTACAGATATCAATTGACTCAACAATTGGATCGTTGGAGTTATCGTATTATTAGTCTCGGGTTTATCTTTTTAACCATAGGAATTCTTTCGGGAGCCGTATGGGCTAATGAGGCGTGGGGATCATATTGGAATTGGGACCCCAAGGAAACTTGGGCGTTTATTACTTGGACCGTATTCGCGATTTATTTCCATACCCGAACAAATACAAATTTGGAAGGTGTAAATTCCGCACTTGTGGCTTCTATGGGATTTCTTATAATTTGGATATGCTATTTTGGGGTCAATCTATTAGGAATAGGTTTACATAGTTATGGTTCATTTACATTAAATTAACATCTAATTGAATTGAATAAAGAGGCTAGGCCTAACAAATACTAACACAGGACGGCGTATATATTATATATAAGTATAAGAAAACTTATTGTAAGCTGTCAAGAACCTTTTGAATCAAGTAGTGGAGCGATTCAAAAGGTTCTAACAAAAGCCAAAGATGTCTGATTAAAATTCAATTTAATGCTTTTACCTTTTTTACTTAACTTAAACTTAAGAGAAGAAAAAAGACTTCTTTTTTTTCTTTTTCATTGTACAACGACCAATTTTAAAAACCATAGGATTTGATTTTTTTTTATTCATGAAAACTATCTATAAAAATAATTATATAGAATAGTTTCGACTTTCTCACCTGATAATGAGAGAACGAAATCCGGATAAATACCAATACCTATTACTGGTAGAAAGATAGAGATCGAAACAAATAACTCTCGTGGTCCAGAATCAAAAAAATAAGAACTTGGAGCATTAAATAGCTTGTATCCATAGAACATTTGACGTGACATAGATAATGAATAAATAGGAGTTAATATCATTCCAATTGCCATTACGAAAGTAATTAGTATTTTTGGCATTAAAAAATATTTTTGGCTGGTAATTATTCCAAAAAAGACTATCAATTCTGCAACAAAACCACTCATGCCCGGTAATGCAAGAGAAGCCATGGATAAGATACTGAACATCGTAAATATTTTGGGAATCGAAACGGCCATTCCGCCCATTTCGTCGAGATAAACAAGACGCATTCTATCATAACTCGTTCCTGCCAAGAAAAAAAGTGCAGCACCGATAAAGCCATGAGATATTATTTGTAAAATAGCTCCGTTGAGTCCCGTATCAGTTATCGAACCAATTCCTATAATTATGAAACCCATATGAGATACGGAGGAATAGGCTATTCTTTTTTTTAAATTCCGTTGACCAAGAGATGTTGAAGCTGCATAAATTATTTGCATTGTACCCACTATTATCAACCAGGGAGAAAATATGGAATGCGCATGGGGTAATAATTCCATATTGATCCGAACTAATCCATATGCTCCCATTTTTAATAAAATTCCGGCTAGAAGCATACAAGTACTGTAATGGGCCTCCCCGTGGGTATCCGGTAACCACGTATGTAAGGGTATAATCGGCGATTTGACAGCAAAAGCAATAAGAAATCCAATATAGAATATTATTTCCAGTGCGACAGGATATGATTGATTAGCTAATGTTTCAAAATTTAATGTTGGTTCATTAGAACCGTATAAACCGAGACCCAAAACTCCTATTAATAGAAAAACGGAACCCCCTGCGGTGTACAAAATAAATTTTGTAGCCGAGTACAGACGTTTCTTTCCCCCCCACATGGATAGAAGTAGATAAACGGGAATTAATTCGAACTCCCACATGATGAAAAAAAGTAAAAGGTCTCGAGAAGAAAATGATCCTATTTGACCACTGTACATTGCTAGCATCAGGAAATGAAATAATCGCGAATCTCGAGTAACTGGCCAAGCCGCCAAAGTGGCTAAAGTGGTGATAAATCCTGTCAGTAAAATGGGCCCTATAGAAAGTCCATCTATTCCCAATCTCCAGTAAAAATCAAAAAAATTTATCCATTTATAATCTTCCGCCAGCTGGATTAATGGATCGTCCAATCGGAAATGATAACAAAATGCATAGGTTGTTAGAAGGAGTTCGAGAATGCATATACATATTGTATACCACTTAATTAGCTTATTTCCTTTATGAGGAAGAAAGAAAAGTAAAGAACCTGCAGATATTGGTAAAAATACAATTATTGTTAACCAAGGAAAATAATTCGTGGTAAAGACAAGATACACTTGGACCAGAAAAACCCGTGCTCAAAAAGGTTTTTTTTGAGCACGGGTTTTTTCAGTAAAAAAAATCAAATGGATTCAAAATGTATTCAACTAGGGTTTTCTGGACCGTATCAATAAGCTAGACCCATACTTCGAGTTGTTTCATGCCATAAATAAACTCGAACGCTCAAGAAATCCGTTGGACAAGCGGATTCACATCTCTTACAACCAACACAATCTTCTGTTCTTGGAGCGGAAGCAATTTGCTTAGCTTTACATCCATCCCAAGGTATCATTTCTAACACATCGGTGGGGCAGGCTCGGACACATTGAGTACACCCAATACATGTATCATAAATTTTTACTGAATGTGACATGGGATCTATAAATTTTTGAACATCATAAAATTTCAATCTAGTAAACTTGTAAATAAATATAGTTAAACACCAGATGAATCAACGATTTACCAGAAATTTTCTAATCAATTTCCTTCGGGATCAACTCATAAGAAAGGACCAAGATACTTTGATTTCTTACGTTTTCGAAAACATGATGTAGATTCCAACATATTGTACATGCTAATTCAAATTGGTGAATCTTATAATTTAATATTATTAATATTACTTATTCAACAAAGTTGATTGATTGATACGCGTTGATTTTCTGTTACGATAAATCGAGGACACAATAGCTGATCCAATAGCTGCTTCAGCGGCTGCAATAGCTATAACAAAAATTGAGAAAATATTTCCCTTTAATTGCCGACTATCAAAAAAATCAGAAAATGTTACAAAATTTATATTAACCGCATTCAGTATAAGTTCAAGACACATAAGGGCCCTAACCATATTTCGACTTGTGATCAATCCATAAATATCGATAGAAAATAAATAGGCACTCAAAACGGGTATATGTTCAAGCATCATTGACCAACTTCTTATCAATTTCGGTTCATTATTAATATGAACAATAATTCAACAGATTTGATTGACTGGAGTATAACAAAAAGAAAAGAATCTATTGGAAATATATCGAATAAACAAATTTCTATATAGACGAGCAATATTCAAATAGTGTTCAAAGAAAATGGATGCGATAGGACAGAAAAACCAAAAAAAGGGTTTAATTTTGATTGCTTGCTATTTCTAGTTAGAAATATTTATTATTGAAGAGTCACATCAATTGCACCTATCAAAGCAACTAAAAGAATTATTGAAATGAATTCAAATGGAAGAAAAAAATCAGTTGCTAAATGAATTCCAATTTGTTGACTATTACCTATCAAATCTTGTTCTATAATTTGATTTGATCTTGTAGTCCAAATAATCCCGTACCATGATGTATCTAATATAGTACTAATTAGAGAAACAAGAATACTTGTACAAACCAACGAAGTAAGGCCATTCCCAATGGTCCATGGATTAAAATCTTTATAATATTCTGAACTATTCATGAACATCACAACAAATAGGATTAAAACATTTATGGCTCCCACATAAATAAGGAGCTTGGCAGTAGCTACAAAATGATAATTTGTGAGAATATAAAATAAAGATATACAAACAAGAACTAGTCCCAATGAAAAGGCAGAATAAATTGGATTGATACGTAATACCACTCCCAGGCCTCCTAATATAAGACCCGATCCCAGAAAAACTAAAAGAAAATCGTGTATTGGTCCAGGCAAATCCATTCTGTGGAAAATAAGAGATAAATAAATCGAAATGTTTTTCATGATCTTATTGACCCGACCAGGAATTTTTTTTTATGATACGTTCCTAATTGAATAAAATCCTAATCTATTAGGCGTGAATTGCTCTAAGCACAATTATTGGATAGTTTCGTTTTTGATTCTTTTTTGTTCAAAAGAAAAGGGTATTTTGTTTTTTGAAACTATATATTTCGAAATAATTACGAATATATTAATATATTTTAATTTTCAATAAAAAGGAATCCGAAATTCTTATCAACCTGTTAATTTGTAATTGAATTTTTATTTATTGACCAAAGGCCTCATTCTTTTTTTAATTCAAACCAAACAGTCTTTTAACTTAAACCAAAACGGAACCTTAAAAGAATGAATGGGAAATTTCTCTTTACTTTAATAGAACAGGAGGTTTACTTACTGAGTTTTTCTTTGAATTGAATTCAAAACTGTTCGAATTGTATAATCGTCAATTACTGACATTGGTAAACGGCCCAAAGCAATTTGATTATAATTCAATTCGTGACGGTCGTAAGTAGAAAGTTCATATTCTTCAGTCATTGATAAACAATTTGTTGGACAATACTCAACGCAGTTACCACAAAATATACAAATTCCGAAATCAATACTGTAATTAAGCAATCGTTTTTTTCGAATATCCGTTTCAAATTTCCAATCAACAACGGGTAGATCTATAGGGCATACACGAACACATACTTCACAAGCAATGCATTTATCAAATTCAAAATGGATTCGTCCGCGGAAACGCTCTGATGTGATTAATTTTTCATAAGGATATTGAATAGTTACGGGTAAACGATTTGCGTGGGATAAGGTAATCATGAAACCTTGACCAATGTACCTTGCTGCTCGGACTGTTTGGTGGCCATAATTCATGAACCCAGTTACCATAGGGAACATATCGTGAATATCTATGAATAATTTTATGTTTGTTTCTTTCTCTTGTTTGAACCAAG